TTCCAAATTAATCCCGCGGATACATATAATTCAGAGGAATATGTGAGTGATTCATATACAGCATCTTTTTCTTTTATCAAGGGTTCTACCAATTGATATGTTTCCACAAATAATTGAAATTCCATTTCTTGATCTGTATCTTCAATTTTTGGAAACTTAGAAAGTTCTTCTGTTAAGCCCTGATCAATGAACCTACAAAACCCTTCAATTTGTATCTGATTCAACCCGGGTATTGTAGACATTCCCGCATTTCCACCCCCAAGCATTTTCATTTCCCCTTTTATAGAAAATATCCCACTATTTTCTCCCATTCTTCATCGAATCATATGAATCGATTTCGAAATAATGGAATTTCGATTTTTTTTACTGAATCACATGAAATTTTACCTAACTCCGGATATGGAATGTATGAAATACCTATGAACAGAGGAATAAATAGAATAATTTTATACTCAAATTGGAATTTGCAACAAACGGATAGAATAGAAATTCTAAATGGAAAAATTCCACCTAGACTTATGGAGTTTTTTTAAAGAATATCCGAACCAAAAATGGATTCCATTTCTACCATTATTATGATATTACATATTCCAATCCAATTCGATTGGATACCCGAAAAATAAAAGAATTCGGGATTTGATCTGTTCGATGAGATAAAGACCTAATAATCAGAAACAATATAGAATTTATTTTTTTAGCACTTAACCTTTTCACGGATTCAATTGTTCAAAAAAGAATTCGAATTCGCAGAGAAGAGAGAAATTTTTACCTATTTTTTTAGTAGAATTTGTAGAATACGATTGAAGTGCGTAATAAGGCTTGGATTTATTAAACATGCGCAGATATAACTCTAGCTATCTATATAGATTCTCTTCCGCTATTGCAGTCCTATTCGTTGGGGACAGCACATGTCGTGTTAAATTTTGATTTTATAGAAAATGGAAGCACGAAAATTTACTGAAAATTCCCTTATAGGCATTATATACGGATAAGATACCCGATTAGATAATATCTGTGTAACAATTTATGTTCTAGGGTTTACATATACTGATAATTGCTGTTATAATTGAAATGGAAAAGGATTTGTTTCTTGAAAAATAAATACTGATTAGTTATGTCTCAATTTGGATTTTCTTATCTCATTAGGAAAAAACAATTTTCCTTTTAAATTCAAATTCAAGAATCATTCATGAATTAATAGTTAATGGTTCCGGTTTGTCCTTAATTTTAGCTTTTTTGACTGAAAGTGCACGTTTGTTTTTTCAATAGAAAAAAAAAGGGGGGAAGGGTCTCTTTTAAGAATGGGATTAAGAAAACCAGAATTGAAGATACAAACAAATAAAAAAAAGAAGTTTAGAACCCCCTTTTTTGGTTTTGGGGGGTATTCTCATATATTTTTTTGTATCATTTTGGCGGCATGGCCGAGCGGTAAGGCGGGGGACTGCAAATCCTTTTTCCCCAGTTCAAATCCGGGTGTCGCCTGATCGACAAAATAGCTTATTCCGTTTTGTTGATAGAAAACTTGACATTTTTTTTCCAGCAGAAGCAAGCGAGGAAAAAGGACTCTTGAGACTTGCTTGATTCTAAATTCTAAGCATCCGCAGGTTTTATTCTTTAAAATGCTATAAATCCTTGCGTCTCGGATTCAAGAAAGATTCTAGTAGTGAAAAGGAATCGGTAAATCTTGATATGATAGTCCCTCCACTCCACTACTAATGTAGTGTCCGTCTACCGACTGGGTCTTGAATTAGATTGGATAGGGATAGATCGGACAGGGAATCGAATTCCTTTTTTAGTTGGGGAAGGGGGTCGGAATAAACTTTGTATACAGACTCATGAAAGTGAAAGTATATGAGCGCTCCTGCATTTATTCAATATTAGTTAGATTAAATAGCTAATTGGCTTTCTTTTTTTTTTATTCTTTTTTTATATTTTTCTATTTTAGAATTCTATATTCTATAAGAATCTAATATATAAAAGAATATCTATATAAAATATATTAAATAATAAAGATATTCAAAATCTATTAAATTCTATTCCAAAATGATATATATTCAAAAAGTTTAATTAAATATTCTAATTCATTTTTTAATGAATTTGAACATTTTTGTAATTTAATAATTAAAAAGTAAAAAAAAATTCTTTCTTTTCGGTAACCCAATTAAATCGGCTGTCTTCCGATTGTTTTACAGAGACAATCGGGAGACGGTAAGGATTAGATCAAATGGAAATAAGAGTATGCGAAGTGATCTATCTTGATTCTATATTCTTTTTTACTTAATGAAATGGAGGGCAACAAAATAAAGAATAGGTCTTATTATTCCTACCTGTTAGTAACATTCATTCTCTTAATACTTCCAAGGGTGTCTCCGGATATTTTGTTTGTGCTTAATGTTTTCTGATTATACTAGAAATCCTATAAGAACTTGTTAGATGTTATAATTGGATTTATTGGATTCTTTCGTCAATGATGTTAGGCCAGAATCCCTTTTTGACTCTG